TTTTTTGGATTGCTACATTTTGGATTTGGGGCAATCCGATACGATACAAGGAAAAAATAAATAGAAATCTATGTTTAATAGGTTTAATTATATATCCAAAATACCCAAACAGGGTATACAAAACACTAATAGGATTTAGATTCAATGTCAAAGAATACCGCGATTTCATCTATTATTCATGAAATATATATATATATATCAATTATATCAATTCAAATGAAATATTTTGAATCCTTTTTTTTTCGCGAGGAGCTGGATGAGACGAAACTCTCACGTCCGGTTCTGTAGTAGAGGTGGAATTCAGAAAGAACCATCAACTATAACCCCAAAAGAACCAGATTCCGTAAACAACATAGAGGACGAATGAAGGGAATGTCTTATCGAGGTAATCATATTAGTTTCGGTAAATATGCTCTTCAAGCGCTTGAACCCGCTTGGATCACATCTAGACAAATAGAAGCAGGGCGGCGGGCAATGACACGAAATGCACGTCGTGGTGGAAAAATATGGGTACGTCTATTTCCCGACAAACCAGTTACAGTAAGACCCACAGAAACACGTATGGGTTCGGGTAAAGGCTCTCCTGAATATTGGGTGGCTGTTGTTAAACCGGGTCGAATACTTTATGAAATGGGTGGGGTCGCAGAAAATATAGCCAGAAAGGCAATTTCAATAGCAGCGTCCAAAATGCCTATCAAAACTCAATTTATTATGTTGGGATAAGAATGTAGAATCAAAGAAAATAAATCCCGGGAATGAAAAATGTAAGGTTTTTTTTGACAAAAAATATTTCTTTCTTTTTCTTAGCCCTTTGCATTGAAAGAACAAATAAAAAAATGATTCAACCCCAGACACATTTGAATGTAGCAGATAACAGTGGGGCTCGAGAATTGATGTGTATTCGAATCATAGGAGCTAGTAATCGCCGATATGCTTATATCGGTGACGTTATTGTTGCTGTGATTAAAGAAGCAGTACCAAATATGCCCCTAGAAAGATCGGAAGTGGTCAGAGCTGTAATTGTACGTACCTGCAAAGAACTTAAACGTGACAACGGTATGCTAATACGATATGATGACAATGCCGCAGTTGTCATTGATCAAGAAGGAAATCCTAAAGGAACTCGCGTTTTTGGTGCGATCGCCCGGGAATTGAGGCATTTAAATTTTACTAAAATAGTTTCCTTGGCGCCCGAGGTATTATAATAGTCTTAAAATATAAGATGAGACTATGATATAGTTATAGTAGAGTATTGGAAAGAAATAGATTCAAATAAATCTAGTAGATTGTGTTTCACGCATATACCTTTAATTTAATAATATAATTTTTTTTTCATAAACCAAAAAATAAGTAAAAAAACATGTTGATTATATCAAAATTTGGGGGCAACAAGAATTTTAGTCCATCATGAGTAGGGACACTATTGCTGACATACTAACCTCTATACGCAATGCGGGTATGGATAGAAAAAGAGTAGTTCGAATAACATCTACTAATATCACCGAAAACATTGTTAAAATCCTTTTACGAGAAGGTTTTATCGAAAATGTGAGGAAACACCGAGAAAGCGATAAATATTTTTTGGTTTCAACCCTGCGACATACAAGAAATAGAAAAAAGCCCTATAGAAACCTTTTAAATTTAAAACGGATAAGCCGGCCCGGTCTACGAATCTATTCTAACTATCAAAGAATTCCTAAAATTTTAGGCGGAATGGGGGTTGTAATTATTTCTACTTCTCAAGGTATAATGACAGATCGGGGGGCTCGACTAAAAGGAATAGGCGGAGAAATTTTGTGTTATATATGGTAATCCTTCTTGCATCCGCATTGGATCCGAAACTTTCTATTTGTTGTGAAAAAAAACTAAAATAAATGCGGAGTGTATAATCTTATTCCTCCTACATTAGTTAATAATTTAAGGGGGTTTTACCTGGAATGAAAGAAAAAAATGGATTCATGAGGGTTTCATTACTGAAGCGCTTCCCAACGGTATGTTCCGGGTTCGTTTAGATAATGAGGATCTTAGTATAGGTTATATTTCAGGAAAGATCCGGCGTAGTTTTATACGGAAACTGCCAGGAGATAGAGTCAAAGTAAGTCATTATGATTCAACCGGAGGGCGTATCATTTATCGATTCCTTAACAAGGATTCGGTGGTTTTTTAACTTTAACATGAGTTTCCGTGGGAATACGATTCAAAATTCAAAATTTCAAGAAACTTATTTTCTTCCAAGAAGTCGATTCAAAATTAAGTTTAAGGAATTAAAAATATGAAAATAAGAGCTTCTGTTCGTAAAATTTGTGAAAAATGTCGACTAATTCGTAGGCGGGGGCGAATTATAGTAATTTGTTCCAACCCAAGACATAAACAAAGACAAGGATAGTGTAAAAAAGACTAAAGACCCGATGTACAAATAAAAAAGAGCTGTTTTGACAAGAAATGGATATATCCATATATCTATATATCGATATGACTCATATTTATGGGATGATAAAAT